GCTAGCGTAGCTTAATACAAAGCATAACACTGAAGATGTTAAGATGGGTCCTAAGAAACTCCGCATGCATAAAGGCATGGTCCTGACCTTATTATCAGCTCTTACCCAACTTACACATGCAAGTCTCCGCAGCCCCGTGAGTATGCCCTCAATCCCCCGCCCGGGGACGAGGAGCGGGCATCAGGCACAAATTTTAGCCCAAGACGCCTGGCCAAGCCACACCCCCAAGGGAATTCAGCAGTGATAAACATTAAGCCATAAGTGAAAACTTGACTCAGTCAGGGTTAAGAGGGCCGGTAAAACTCGTGCCAGCCACCGCGGTTAAACGAGAGGCCCTAGTTGATAACACCACGGCGTAAAGGGTGGTTAAGGAAAGCAAAACAATTAAAGCCAAATGGCCCTTTGGCCGTCATACGCTTCTAGGTGTCCGAAGCCCAATCACACGAAAGTAGCTTTATTAAAGCCCACCTGACCCCACGAAAGCTGAGGAACAAACTGGGATTAGATACCCCACTATGCTCAGCCATAAACCTAGACATCCAACTACAATTAGACGTCCGCCCGGGTACTACGAGCATTAGCTTGAAACCCAAAGGACCTGACGGTGCCTTAGACCCCCCTAGAGGAGCCTGTTCTAGAACCGATAACCCCCGTTAAACCTCACCACTTCTAGCCATCCCAGCCTATATACCGCCGTCGTCAGCTTACCCTGTGAAGGCAACAAAAGTAAGCAAAATGGGCACAACCCAGAACGTCAGGTCGAGGTGTAGCGTACGAAGTGGGAAGAAATGGGCTACATTTTCTATCACAGAACACTACGAACATGCAACATGAAATAGTGCTTGAAGGAGGATTTAGTAGTAAAAAGGAAGCAGAGTGTCCTTTTGAGCCCGGCTCTGAGGCGCGTACACACCGCCCGTCACTCTCCCCTGTCAAAACGCAACAAAGATACTTAACACCAAAGCACTGACGAGGGGAGGCAAGTCGTAACATGGTAAGTGTACCGGAAGGTGCACTTGGATTAAACCCAGGGTGTGGCTGAGTTAGTCAAGCATCTCACTTACACCGAGAAGACATCCATGCAAATTGGATCACCCTGAGCCAAACAGCTAGCTTAACCACCAATATAACCCAACAATGTTAATAACAAAACATAGCCCAACACCACAAACTAAACCATTTTTTTACCTGAGTATGGGAGACAGAAAAGGTTCAACCTAAAGCAATAGAAAAAGTACCGCAAGGGAAAGCTGAAAGAGAAATGAAACAACCCATATAAGCACTAAAAAACAAAGACTAAACCTTGTACCTTTTGCATCATGATTTAGCCAGCACCCTCAAGCAAAGAGACCTTTAGTTTGAAACCCCGAAACCAGGTGAGCTACCCCGAGACAGCCTATTTTAATTTAGGGCTAACCCGTCTCTGTGGCAAAAGAGTGGGAAGAGCTCCGGGTAGAAGTGACAGACCTACCGAACCTGGTGATAGCTGGTTGCCTGAGAAATGGATAGAAGTTCAGCCTCGTACGCCCCAAATCAAATAAATACAACATTAAGACAATTAAGGGAAATATACGAGAGTTAGTTAAAGGGGGTACAGCCCCTCTAACAAAGGATACAACCTTCACAGGAGGATAAAGATCATAATATATAAAACATACTGTTTTAGTGGGCCTAAAAGCAGCCATCTAAATAGAAAGCGTTAAAGCTCAGACAGAAAGAAGTTTATTATACTGATAAAAAAATCTTATTCCCCTAACAATATCAGGCTAACCCATGCCTACATGGAAGAAATTATGCTAAAATGAGTAACAAGAAGACCTGCTCTTCTCCAAGCACAAGTGTAAACCAGATCGGACAAACCACTGGAAATTAACGAACCCAACCCAAGAGAGTAATGTGAACAACAAAAAAACCAAGAAAAACCCACAACCAAACAATCGTTAACCCCACACTGGAGTGCCATTTTTAAAGGAAAGACTAAAAGAAAGGGAAGGAACTCGGCAAACACAAGCCTCGCCTGTTTACCAAAAACATCGCCTCCTGCAACTAAACTGAGTATAGGAGGTCCAGCCTGCCCAGTGACTACGGGTTCAACGGCCGCGGTATTTTGACCGTGCAAAGGTAGCGCAATCACTTGTCTTTTAAATAGAGACCTGTATGAATGGCCAAACGAGGGCTTAACTGTCTCCCCCTTCAAGTCAGTGAAATTGATCTATCCGTGCAGAAGCGGGTATAACCATACAAGACGAGAAGACCCTTTGGAGCTTAAGGTACAAAGTTCAACCACGTCAAGCAACTTAGTAAAAAGCAAGAACTTAGTGGAAAATGAAGTTTTACCTTCGGTTGGGGCGACCACGGAGGAAAAACAAGCCTCCGAGTGGAATGGGCTAAATCCCTAAAACCAAGAGAAACATCTCTAAGCCACAGAACATCTGACCAAAAATGATCCGGCTACTAAAGCCGATCAACGAACCAAGTTACCCTAGGGATAACAGCGCAATCCTCTCCCAGAGTCCATATCGACGAGGGGGTTTACGACCTCGATGTTGGATCAGGACATCCTAATGGTGCAGCCGCTATTAAGGGTTCGTTTGTTCAACGATTAAAGTCCTACGTGATCTGAGTTCAGACCGGAGCAATCCAGGTCAGTTTCTATCTGTAACGCTACTTTTCCTAGTACGAAAGGATCGGAAAAGAGGGGCCCATACTTAAAGCACGCCCCACCCCTAATTAATGAAAACAAATAAATTAAATAAAGGGAGGGCCAAAACCCAACCACCCGAAATAAGGACATACTGGGGTGGCAGAGCATGGTAAATTGCGAAAGGCCTAAGCCCTTTAAACCAGAGGTTCAAATCCTCTTCCCAGTTTATGCTAAACACTCTAATAAATCACCTAATCAACCCCCTAGCCTACATCGTACCCGTCTTGTTAGCAGTGGCTTTCCTAACTTTAGTCGAACGTAAAGTATTAGGATATATACAACTACGAAAAGGGCCTAATGTAGTAGGACCATACGGACTCCTACAACCCATCGCCGACGGAGTAAAATTATTCATCAAAGAGCCCGTCCGCCCCTCCACATCCTCCCCCTTTCTATTCCTAGCCGCCCCCATTCTTGCGCTAACCCTGGCCATAACGCTATGAGCACCCATACCCATGCCCTACCCAGTGATTGACCTCAACCTGGGAGTCCTATTTATCCTAGCCCTATCAAGCCTAGCGGTCTACTCCATTCTCGGGTCAGGATGAGCATCAAATTCAAAATACGCACTAATTGGAGCCTTACGAGCAGTAGCCCAAACAATTTCATATGAAGTTAGTCTAGGACTAATCCTTCTATCAGTAATTATCTTCTCAGGCGGATACACCCTTCAAACATTCAGCACAGCCCAAGAAAGCGTCTGACTACTAGCCCCCGCCTGACCACTGGCCGCAATATGATACATCTCAACCTTAGCGGAAACAAATCGAGCACCATTTGACCTTACAGAAGGAGAATCAGAACTAGTCTCAGGGTTCAACGTAGAGTATGCAGGGGGACCCTTTGCCTTATTTTTCCTAGCCGAATATGCAAACATTCTATTAATAAACACCTTATCAGCCGTACTATTCCTAGGAACATCACACATTCACCACATCCCAGAACTAACAACAATCAGCCTCATGACTAAAGCCGCACTACTATCTATTGTGTTCCTATGAGTACGAGCCTCTTACCCACGATTCCGGTATGACCAGCTCATGCACCTCGTATGAAAAAACTTCCTCCCCCTAACACTAGCCCTAGTACTATGACACGTCGCCCTACCAATCGCACTGGCAGGCCTCCCCCCGCAACTATAATTCAGGAACTGTGCCCGAATGCCTAGGGACCACTTTGATAGAGTGGCTTATAGGGGCTAAAATCCCCTCAGTTCTTAGAAAGAAGGGGATCGAACCCATGCCCAAGAGATCAAAACTCTTAGTGCTTCCTCTACACCACTTTCTAAGATGGGGTCAGCTAATCAAGCTTTCGGGCCCATACCCCGAACATGACGGTTAAAGTCCCTCCTCCATCAATGAACCCCTACGTACTAGCGATCCTACTATCTAGCCTAGGATTAGGAACCACCCTAACCTTCGCCAGCTCTCACTGACTACTAGCTTGAATAGGCCTGGAAATTAATACCCTAGCAATTATTCCTCTCATGGCGCAACACCACCACCCCCGCGCAGTAGAAGCCACAACAAAATATTTCTTAACCCAAGCCACTGCAGCAGCAATAATTATATTCGCAAGCACAACAAATGCCTGAGTCACAGGAGAATGAGACATAAACAATATATCAAGCCCCATTGCCAGCACAATAATTATCACTGCCTTAGCACTTAAAATCGGATTAGCACCAATGCATTTCTGAATACCAGAGGTTCTACAAGGACTAGATCTCTCAACAGGGCTAATTTTATCAACCTGACAAAAACTCGCCCCATTCGCCCTAATCATCCAAACAGCCCAAGCCGTAGACCCAATACTACTAACTGCCCTAGGAATAGCATCCACACTAGTTGGGGGGTGGGGCGGACTAAATCAAACCCAACTACGAAAAATCCTAGCCTATTCTTCAATCGCACACATGGGCTGAATGATCATTGTTCTCCAATACGCCCCCCAACTCACCCTCCTTGCCCTGGGAACATACATTTTCATAACGTCCGCAGCATTCCTCACCCTAAAAACATCATCCGCCACAAAAATTAATACTCTTTCAATGGCCTGATCAAAAAACCCAACTCTAACAGCAACCACTGCCCTAGTACTACTCTCACTCGGAGGTCTCCCACCACTAACAGGATTTATACCAAAATGACTAATCCTGCAAGAACTGGCAAAACAAAATCTTCCCATCACCGCCACAATCATAGCCTTAGCCGCCCTACTAAGCCTATACTTCTACCTGCGCCTCTGCTACGCAATAACATTAACGATTTCCCCCAATACCACCAACTCAACTACCCCCTGACGAACCCAAACAACCCAATCCTCCCTCCCACTAGCTCTATCTACCACAGTCGCCCTTGGACTTCTACCAATAACCCCAGCCATCCTAATACTAACCACCTAGGGACTTAGGATAACATTAGACCAAGAGCCTTCAAAGCTCTAAGCAGAAGTGAAAATCTTCTAGTCCCTGATAAGACCTACAAGAGTCTATCTTGCATTTTCTAATTGCAAATCAAATGTTTTTATTAAACTAAGGCCTTACTAGATGGGAAGGCCTCGATCCTACAAACTCTTAGTTAACAGCTAAGCGCTCAAGCCAGCGAGCATCCATCTACTTTTCCCGCCTAAAGCCAAGTAAGGCGGGAAAAGCCCCGGCAGACTATTAATCTACGTCTCTGGATTTGCAATCCAACATGTTTCTTCACCACGGGGCTTTGGTAAGGAGAGGACTTAAACCTCTGTCTTCGGGGCTACAACCCGCCGCCTAAACGCTCGGCTACCCTACCTGTGGCAATTACACGCTGATTCTTTTCTACAAACCACAAAGACATTGGTACCCTTTATCTTGTATTTGGTGCCTGAGCCGGAATAGTGGGAACCGCTCTTAGCCTTCTCATTCGAGCCGAACTAAGCCAGCCCGGATCACTTCTGGGCGATGATCAAATTTATAATGTTATTGTTACTGCCCATGCCTTTGTAATAATTTTCTTTATAGTGATACCAATTCTTATTGGAGGGTTTGGAAACTGACTTGTACCACTAATAATTGGAGCACCTGACATAGCATTCCCGCGAATAAATAATATAAGCTTTTGACTTCTACCCCCCTCTTTCCTCCTTCTACTGGCCTCTTCTGGTGTTGAAGCCGGGGCTGGTACAGGGTGAACAGTCTACCCACCACTCGCAGGTAATCTTGCCCACGCGGGGGCATCCGTAGACCTAACAATTTTCTCGCTCCACCTAGCAGGTGTGTCATCAATTTTAGGAGCAATTAACTTCATCACTACAACTATTAACATAAAACCACCAGCCATTTCTCAATACCAAACACCTCTCTTTGTCTGAGCCGTGCTTGTAACAGCTGTACTTCTTCTCCTATCCCTGCCAGTTCTAGCTGCCGGAATTACGATGCTCCTTACAGACCGTAACCTTAATACCACATTCTTTGACCCTGCAGGAGGGGGAGACCCAATCCTATATCAACATTTGTTCTGGTTCTTTGGTCACCCAGAAGTTTATATTCTTATTCTACCTGGATTCGGAATCATTTCACACGTCGTAGCCTACTACGCGGGCAAAAAAGAACCATTTGGTTACATAGGAATAGTCTGAGCCATGATGGCTATTGGCCTCCTAGGGTTTATTGTGTGAGCCCATCACATGTTTACTGTCGGAATAGACGTAGACACCCGTGCATACTTTACATCCGCAACAATAATTATTGCTATCCCAACAGGTGTAAAAGTATTTAGCTGACTAGCTACCCTCCACGGAGGATCTATTAAATGAGAAACACCCATGCTATGAGCCCTAGGGTTCATTTTCCTTTTCACAGTGGGTGGGTTAACAGGAATTGTTCTGGCCAACTCATCGCTCGATATTGTCCTTCACGACACATATTATGTAGTTGCACATTTCCACTATGTACTGTCAATAGGTGCCGTGTTTGCCATCATAGCAGCCTTTGTCCACTGATTCCCCCTATTTACAGGATATACTCTAAACGACACCTGAACAAAAATCCATTTTGGAGTAATATTTATTGGTGTAAACCTTACATTCTTCCCACAACACTTCCTAGGTCTAGCAGGAATGCCACGGCGATACTCCGATTACCCAGACGCCTACGCCCTGTGAAATACAGTATCATCCATCGGATCACTTATCTCCCTAGTAGCAGTAATTATGTTCCTATTTATCCTATGAGAAGCCTTCGCCGCTAAACGAGAAGTATCCTCAGTAGAACTAACTATGACAAACGTAGAATGACTTCATGGCTGCCCTCCACCATATCACACATTTGAAGAACCCGCATTCGTCCAAGTTCAATCAAACTAACGAGAAAGGAAGGAATTGAACCCCCGTATACTGGTTTCAAGCCAGTCACATAACCACTCTGTCACTTTCTTCTGAAGACATTAGTAAAATACGCAAATTACATCACCTTGTCAAGGTGAAATTGCAGGTTAAATCCCTGTATGTCTTAAGCTCAAAGCTTAATGGCACATCCCACGCAATTAGGATTCCAAGACGCGGCATCACCCGTTATAGAAGAACTACTTCACTTCCATGACCACGCCCTAATGATCGTATTTTTAATTATCACTTTAGTACTTTATATTATTATCGCAATGGTTTCAACTAAACTTACCAACAAATACATCTTAGACTCCCAAGAAATCGAAATTGTATGAACTATTTTACCAGCTGTCATTCTAGTTTTGATCGCCCTACCATCCCTTCGAATTTTATATCTTATAGACGAAATCAACGACCCCCACCTAACAATTAAAGCTATAGGACATCAATGATATTGAAGCTATGAGTATACAGACTACGAAGATCTGGGCTTCGATTCCTACATAATCCCCACCCAAGACCTTACACCAGGCCAATTCCGTCTCCTAGAAACAGACCACCGAATAGTAGTCCCCATAGAATCACCAGTTCGTGTCCTAGTGTCTGCCGAAGATGTGTTACACTCTTGAGCCGTTCCATCCCTAGGCGTAAAAATGGACGCAGTACCAGGGCGACTAAACCAAACTGCCTTTATTGCCTCACGCCCAGGTGTGTTCTACGGACAGTGCTCTGAAATTTGCGGGGCAAACCACAGCTTTATGCCCATTGTAGTTGAAGCGGTTCCACTAGAACACTTCGAGAGCTGATCCTCACTAATACTAGAAGACGCCTCACTAGAAAGCTAATTATTGGACAAAGCGTTGGCCTTTTAAGCCAAAGTTTGGTGCCTACCGACCACCTCTAGTGAAATGCCTCAACTAAACCCCAACCCCTGATTTGCAATTCTAGTATTCTCATGAATTGTCTTCCTCACCATTATCCCAACTAAAGTCTTAAATCATATCACACCAAATGAGCCAACCCCAATAAGTGAAGAAAAACACAAAACAGAACCCTGAGACTGACCATGATAGTAAGCTTTTTCGACCAATTCGCAAGCCCATCCTTCCTAGGAATCCCACTCATTGCTATCGCAATCGCACTCCCATGAATTCTCTTCCCAACCCCACCATCCCGATGAATCAATAACCGACTTATCACTGTTCAAACATGATTCATTAACCGATTTACTAACCAGCTAATAATACCCCTAAATGTAGGAGGACATAAATGAGCACTTCTATTGGCCTCATTAATAGTATTCCTTATCACCATTAACATACTAGGCCTTCTTCCATATACTTTCACACCCACAACACAACTATCACTAAATATAGGATTCGCCGTACCACTTTGACTCGCTACCGTAATTATTGGAATGCGAAATCAACCAACAGTTGCCCTCGGACACCTCCTACCAGAAGGAACACCCATCCCCCTGATTCCTGTACTAATTATTATCGAAACAATCAGCCTATTTATTCGGCCTCTGGCCCTAGGCGTTCGACTCACAGCCAACTTAACTGCAGGCCATTTATTAATTCAACTAATCGCTACAGCTGTATTCGTCCTACTACCTATAATACCAACAGTGGCAATCTTAACTGCTGTCGTCCTATTCCTCCTAACACTCCTAGAAGTCGCAGTAGCAATAATTCAAGCTTACGTATTCGTACTGCTCCTAAGCCTCTACCTGCAAGAGAACGTTTAATGGCCCACCAAGCACATGCATATCATATGGTTGATCCAAGCCCATGACCACTAACCGGAGCCGTCGGTGCTCTATTAATAACATCCGGCCTAGCAATCTGGTTCCACTTCCACTCAACAACATTGATAACTCTTGGAATAGTTCTCCTACTTCTTACAATATACCAATGATGACGTGACATCATCCGAGAAGGAACCTTCCAAGGTCACCACACACCGCCAGTACAAAAAGGACTACGTTATGGAATAATCCTATTTATTACTTCAGAGGTATTCTTCTTCCTAGGATTTTTCTGAGCTTTCTACCACTCAAGCCTGGCACCAACACCAGAGCTCGGAGGATGCTGACCCCCAACAGGAATTATTACACTAGACCCTTTTGAGGTCCCCCTTCTTAACACAGCTGTGCTACTAGCATCCGGGGTAACAGTCACATGAGCCCACCACAGCATCATAGAGGGTGAACGAAAACAAGCCATCCAATCCCTCGCGCTTACAATCTTGCTAGGATTCTACTTCACTGCCCTTCAAGCCATAGAATACTATGAAGCACCATTTACAATCGCAGACGGAGTATATGGCTCTACATTCTTCGTAGCCACAGGCTTCCACGGATTACACGTCATTATTGGATCAACATTCCTAGCCGTATGTCTCCTTCGCCAAATCCAATACCACTTCACATCCGAACACCACTTCGGCTTCGAGGCCGCCGCCTGATATTGACACTTCGTCGACGTAGTGTGACTATTCCTCTACGTGTCCATCTACTGATGAGGCTCATAATCTTTCTAGTATTAAAGTTAGTACAAGTGACTTCCAATCATTTAGTCTTGGTTAAACCCCAGGGAAAGATAATGAATCTAATCATAACTATCCTCACTATCACCGTAGCCCTATCCTCAATCCTGGCAATCGTGTCTTTCTGACTACCGCAGATAAATCCAGATGCAGAAAAACTATCCCCCTATGAATGTGGATTTGATCCCCTAGGATCTGCCCGACTACCCTTCTCGCTACGATTCTTCCTGGTAGCAATTCTATTCCTTCTATTCGACCTAGAAATTGCCCTCCTCCTTCCCCTACCCTGAGGAGACCAACTCCACAACCCCACTGGAACATTCTTTTGAGCCACCACAGTCCTAATCCTATTAACCCTGGGGCTAGTCTACGAATGAACCCAGGGTGGCCTAGAATGAGCAGAATAGGGAGTTAGTCCAAAACAAGACCTCTGATTTCGGCTCAGAAAATTATGGTTTAAGTCCATGACCCCCTTATGACACCAGTACATTTTAGCTTTAGCTCAGCATTCATCTTAGGACTAATAGGACTAGCATTCCACCGAACCCATTTACTCTCTGCACTCCTGTGCTTAGAAGGAATAATACTATCCCTATTCATTGCATTGGCTCTCTGAGCCCTACAATTTGAATCAACAAGTTTCTCTGCAGCCCCAATATTACTACTAGCCTTCTCCGCCTGCGAGGCAAGCACCGGTCTCGCACTATTAGTAGCCACGGCTCGAACTCATGGAACCGATCGCCTACAAAGCCTTAATCTCCTACAATGTTAAAAGTATTAATTCCCACTATTATATTATTTCCAACAATCTGATTAACTTCCCCCAAATGACTATGAACAACTACAACCACACATAGTCTCCTAATTGCCCTTATCAGCCTCATATGGCTAAAATGAACATCAGAAACTGGATGAACCATATCCAATTCATACCTGGCCACAGACCCACTCTCAACCCCCCTCCTAGTGTTGACATGTTGACTTCTTCCACTAATAATTCTAGCTAGTCAAAACCACATCAACCCAGAACCAATTAGCCGACAACGCTTATACATTACACTCCTTGCCTCACTACAAACCTTTCTAATTATAGCATTCGGTGCCACTGAAATCATTATATTCTACATTATATTTGAAGCCACACTTATCCCAACCCTTATCATCATTACCCGATGAGGAAACCAAACCGAACGTCTTAATGCAGGAACCTACTTTCTGTTCTATACTTTAGCAGGCTCTCTACCACTACTCGTCGCCCTACTTCTACTCCAACAATCCACAGGAACCTTGTCTATATTAGTAATCCAATATTCCCAACCACTTCTCCTAAACTCCTGAGGCCATAAAATCTGATGGGCCGGCTGCTTAATCGCATTCTTAGTGAAAATACCGCTATATGGAGTACACTTATGACTACCAAAAGCACATGTTGAAGCCCCAGTCGCAGGGTCCATAGTACTAGCGGCAGTACTACTAAAATTAGGAGGATACGGGATAATACGAATAATAATTATGCTAGACCCACTATCCAAACAGCTAGTATACCCATTCATTATTTTAGCACTATGAGGCATCATCATAACAGGATCAATTTGCCTTCGACAGACAGACCTTAAGTCCCTAATTGCCTACTCATCTGTAAGCCACATGGGACTTGTAGCAGGCGGAATTCTGATCCAAACCCCATGAGGATTCTCAGGAGCCATTATTCTAATAATCGCCCACGGACTAGTGTCCTCAATACTATTCTGCTTGGCCAACACAGCCTATGAACGCACCCACAGCCGAACCATAATCCTTGCTCGAGGCTTACAGATAATCTTCCCCCTAACAGCAGTCTGGTGATTCATTGCCAACTTAGCCAACCTAGCACTACCCCCACTACCCAACTTAATAGGAGAACTCATAATTATTACAACCCTATTTAACTGATCACCATGAACCATCGCACTCACTGGGGCAGGGACATTGATTACAGCAGGCTATTCCCTGTACATATTCTTAATATCCCAGCGGGGCCCAACACCAAATCACATTACTAAACTCCCACCATTCCACACCCGAGAACACCTATTAATAGCCCTTCACCTGATTCCAGTAATTCTCCTTGTGGCAAAGCCAGAACTAATGTGAGGCTGATGTTACTAGTAAGTATAGTTTAACTAAAATATTAGATTGTGATTCTAAAGACAGGAGTTAAAACCCCCTTACTCACCAAGGAAGGACAGAAATCAATAAGTACTGCTAATCCTTATGTACCGCGGTTAAAATCCGCGGCTTCCTCACGCTTCTGAAGGATAACAGTTCATCCATTGGTCTTAGGAACCAAAAACTCTTGGTGCAAATCCAAGTGGAAGCTATGAATTCAACAACCCTAATTATATCGTCCTCACTTATTCTAGTTCTCACAATCCTTATACTTCCGTTACTAACAACACTAAACCCAAAGCCACAAAACCCAGAATGAGCAAGCACACATGTTAAAACCGCCGTCAGCACCTCATTCTTTATCAGCCTTCTCCCCCTCATAATCTTCTTGGACCAAGGAATGGAAAGCATTACTACAAACTGACACTGAATAAACACACATATATTTGACACAAATATCAGCTTCAAATTTGACCACTACTCCCTTATCTTCACCCCAATTGCCCTCTATGTCACCTGATCCATCCTAGAATTTGCATTATGATACATACACTCTGACCCCAACATAAATCGATTCTTCAAGTACCTCCTCCTATTCCTGGTAGCTATAATTACCCTAGTCACAGCCAATAACATATTTCAGCTATTCATCGGCTGAGAAGGGGTAGGAATTATATCATTCCTACTAATTGGATGATGGTACGGACGAGCAGATGCTAACACAGCAGCCCTTCAAGCCGTCATCTACAACCGAGTAGGAGACATTGGACTAATCTTAAGTATAGCATGATTTGCAATAAACCTTAACTCCTGAGAAATCCAACAAATTTTCTTCCTATCAAAAAACTTTGACATAACAATCCCCCTAATCGGACTAATCCTCGCAGCAACAGGAAAATCGGCCCAATTCGGCCTGCATCCTTGACTCCCTTCTGCCATGGAGGGCCCTACGCCAGTATCTGCCCTACTCCACTCTAGCACCATAGTCGTTGCGGGCATTTTCCTATTAATCCGCCTTCACCCCCTCATAGAAGACAACAACCTAGCTCTTACAATTTGTCTCTGCCTAGGGGCACTCACCACACTGTTTACAGCCACCTGCGCCCTAACCCAAAATGACATCAAGAAAATCGTAGCTTTCTCAACATCCAGTCAACTAGGACTTATAATAGTCACAATCGGATTAAACCAACCACAACTAGCATTCCTCCACATTTGCACACACGCGTTCTTTAAAGCCATATTATTCTTGTGCTCCGGATCAATCATCCACAGCCTAAATGATGAGCAAGACATTCGAAAAATAGGAGGTCTCCACAACCTGATACCTGCCACCTCAACCTACCTTACAATTGGCAGCCTGGCATTAACAGGAACCCCATTCCTAGCCGGATTCTTCTCGAAAGATGCCATCATCGAAGCCCTAAACACCTCCTACCTTAACGCCTGAGCCCTAACCCTGACACTAATCGCCACATCTTTTACCGCGGTTTATAGCTTCCGAGTAGTATTCTTCGTAACCATGGGATCCCCCCGATTCCTGCCATTATCCCCCATCAATGAAAACAACCCACTAGTAATCAACCCTATCAAACGACTTGCCTGAGGAAGCATTATTGCAGGACTTATTATTACATCCAACTTCCTACCATCAAAAACACCTATCATAACAATACCAGCTACCCTGAAACTAGCAGCCCTCATAGTAACTATCATTGGACTTTTAGTAGCCATAGAACTTACAGCAATGACCAACAAACAAATTAAAATTACCCCTACAATCCCCCTACACCACTTCTCAAACATACTAGGATACTTCCCCGCAATAATTCACCGACTCCCCCCTAAGCTCAACCTAACCCTGGGACAATCAATCGCTACTAAACTTGACCAAACATGACTCGAAGTTACAGGGCCAAAAGGACTAGCACTAACCCAAATGATAATATCAAAGATTACAAGTGACATCCAGCGAGGTATAATTAAAACCTACCTAACTATTTTCCTCTTAACCCTGACCCTGGCCATCCTCTTAACTCTTATTTAAACAGCTCGAAGAGTACCACGACTCAACCCCCGAGTAAGCTCCAACACAACAAGCAGAGTCAAAAGCAACACTCATGCACAAATAACCAACATTGCCCCGCCAAAAGAATATATAACAGCTACACCACTGACATCCCCGCGCAATATAGAAAATTCCTTCAACCCATCAACAACCACTCAAGAACCTTCATACCACCCCCCTCAAAACAACCCAGCCACTAAAACAACTCCTAGCAAGTACACTAACACATACCCAGCCACAGAACGACTCCCTCAAGCCTCCGGAAAAGGCTCAGCAGCTAAAGCCGCTGAATAAGCAAACACCACAAGCATCCCCCCTAAATAAATCAAAAAGAGAACCAAAGACAAAAAAGAGCCCCCATAACCAACTAAAATTCCACACCCAACCCCCGCTGCTACCACTAAACCTAAAGCAGCAAAATAAGGCGTAGGATTAGAAGCAACAGCAATTAAACCCACAACCAAAGCTACCAATAACAAAAACATAGAATAAGTCATAATTCTTGCTCGGACTTTAACCGAGACCAGTGACTTGAAGAACCACCGTTGTAGTTCAACTACAAGAACAATAATGGCAAGCCTACGAAAAACCCACCCACTAATAAAAATCGCCAACGACGCACTAGTCGATCTCCCAACCCCATCTAATATTTCTGTATGATGAAATTTTGGGTCCCTTCTAGGATTGTGCTTAATTACTCAAATCCTAACCGGACTATTTCTAGCCATACACTACACCTCTGACATCTCAACCGCATTTTCATCAGTAGTCCACATCTGCCGTGATGTAAACTACGGCTGACTTATTCGTAATTTACACGCTAACGGAGCATCATTCTTTTTCATCTGTATTTATATACACATTGCTCGCGGCCTATATTATGGATCCTACCTATACAAAGAAACCTGAAACATTGGGGTAGTCCTACTCCTGCTAGTTATAATGACAGCCTTTGTTGGCTACGTCCTCCCATGAGGACAAATATCCTTCTGAGGTGCCACGGTAATTACGAACCTATTATCAGCAGTCCCTTACATAGGGGACACCCTCGTCCAATGAATTTGAGGTGGCTTCTCAGTAGATAATGCAACACTAACACGATTCTTCGCATTCCACTTCCTCCTACCATTCGTCGTCACCGCCGCAACCATCCTACACCTTCTCTTCCTACACGAAACAGGATCGAACAACCCAGCCGGGCTAAACTCCGACGCAGATAAAATCTCCTTCCACCCATACTTCTCATACAAAGATCTTCTAGGATTTGTAGTAATACTATTAGCCCTAACATCCTTAGCATTATTCTCTCCAAACCTACTAGGGGACCCAGAAAACTTCACCCCAGCCAACCCGCTGGTTACTCCTCCACACATCAAACCAGAATGATACTTCCTATTTGCTTACGCCATTTTACGATCCATTCCTAACAAACTAGGGGGAGTCCTTGCACTACTATTCTCCATCCTAGTACTAATAGTAGTACCAATCTTACACACCTCAAAACAACGAGGACTAACTTTCCGCCCAATCACCCAATTCTTATTCTGAACCCTAGTAGCAGACATGATTATTCTGACATGAATTGGAGGCATACCTGTAGAACACCCATACATCATTATCGGACAAATCGCATCAGTCCTTTACTTCGCACTATTCCTCATCCTCACCCCACTAGCAGGATGACTAGAAAACAAAGCACTAAAATGAGCTTGCCCTAGTAGCTTAGCCTAAAAGCATCGGTCTTGTAATCCGAAGATCGGAGGTTAAATTCCTCCCTAGCGCCCAGAAGAGAGAGATTTTAACTCCCACCCCTGGCTCCCAAAGCCAGAATTCTAAATTAAACTATCTTCTGATAGTAACCTATATGGTTTAGTACATATTATGTATTATATTACATAATGCACTAAGTACATATATATGTATTATCACCATTCATTTATTTTAACCATAAAGCAAGTACTAACGTTCAAAACGTGCATAAACCAAAATATTAAAACTCACAAATAATTTCTTTTAACCTGGGAAATAGATTAATCCCTTAATAATTGTTCTCAAATTTTTCCTTGAAATAATCAACTATAATTTAATTATACCATATTAATGTAGTAAGAGATCACCAACTAATTTATATTAAGACATTCTATTCATGATAGAATCAGGGACAAAAATTGTGGGGGTCGCACAAAATGAACTATTCCTGGCATCTGGTTCCTATTTCAGGGACATAACTGTAAGATTCCACCCTCGGATAATTATATCTGGCATCTGATTAATGATTTGAGTACATACTCCTCATTAACCCCACATGCCGAGCATTCTTTTATATGCATAGGGGTTCTCTTTTTTGGTTACCTTTCATTTTGCATCTCAGAGTGCAGGCTCAAATGATATATCAAGGTTGAACATTTCCCTTGCTTCAGTTAAAGTAGGTTAATTATTAAAAGACATAACTTAAGAATTACATATGTTTATCTCAAGTGCATAACATATTCATTCCTTCTTCAACTTACCCTTATATATATGCCCCCCCTCTCGGTTTCTGCGCGACAAACCCCCCTACCCCCTACGCTCAGCAAATCCTGTTATCCTTGTCAAACCCCGAAACCAAGGAAGGTTCGAGAACGTGCAAGCTAACAAGTTGAAATATGGGCTAGCTATCCGCATTATATATATATACATACACATTGCGCTAATTCGCCGCATAATTTCCCCAAATATTAGCCTAAAAATCTCTATTAAATTTTATAGTACTTACCCCAATGCTAAAAAATCCAACATAAAAAT